AAGTAAATAAACATTGAAATTTTTAGTGCCTAAATTTTTTAGTAATTTTTTCTTAAGAAAAATGGGTTATTAAAATTTTATTAAAATTAAAAAATTTTTAATGTGTATATATATATATGCAATTGTTGACTCATATCACAACTTGTTAACTGGCGCGTTCTCGAACCTGCCTTGAGTTTAGGGGTTTGGCAAGAATAGCAGGATTTGCAGAGCGTAGGGGGTAAGGGGGTTTGTCGCGCAAAAGCCAAAAGGGTCACTATCATAATATGTTGAAGAAGGGAAAATATGTTATGCACTTGAATTATAAGTTAGTGCGTCTTAACTTATGTCTTCCAAGAATGGATTTATAATATCACATACAAGTAAAATGTACAACCTTATCTACCATTTGAATTTGCACTTTGGATGCAAGTTGAAAAGAGACCAAATAGAGAAATCCCATGCATATAAAAGAACGCTAGGCATGGGGGGTAATGAAATGTATGTTTGACACTACTGGCTAATCAGATGCCGTTTACCACTCACTAGGAGGGTTCTTAGAGCGATGCTCATGAGATAGGAATCAGATGCCAGTAAAAATTAATATCTAACAACCCTTGTCTATAAATGTCTTTAACATTATCATTAATAATTATTATCTTATAAATTGTTGTGAGTCTTATTCATTAATGATCTTCTTGAATATTAGTACTTGCTTTATGGTTAAAATAGTGAAATGGTGATAATGCATAGTATGTATTAAACACATACATTATATATACTGATACATGCATGTATGTGCATGTAATGTTCTAATACATTTACGTGTGTCAGAGCATGGTTATGTATAAGCATATAAATGTGGGCCACATTTAATTTATTCGTACATTATATACTACAGAAAATAGTTTAGTTTAGAATCCTGGCTTTGGGAGTCAGGGGTGTGAGTTGAAATCTTTCTTTTCTGGTTGTGGCGTGGCCTTAGGGGGGAATTTAACCTCCGATCCTCGGATTACAAGACCGATGCTTTGGACTAAGCTACTAAGGCAGCCCTAATCTAGTGCTTTGTTTTCTAGTCATCCTACTAGGGGGAATAGGATTAGGAATAGTGAAAAGTATAGTACGGATGCGATTTGTCCAATAATGATGAATGGGTGTTCTACTGGTATGCCCCCGATTCATGTAAGGATGATTATGTCTGCCACAAGGGTTCAGAAAAGGAATTGGGTGAATGGACGGAATGTTATTCCTCGTTGTTTTGAGGTGTGTAGGAATGGTACTACTAGTAGGATTAAAATTGAGAATAGTAGTGCAAGGACTCCTCCTAGTTTGTTTGGGATTGAGCGTAGAATTGCGTAGGCAAATAGGAAGTATCATTCTGGTTTAATATGTGGTGGTGTAACTAGTGGGTTGGCTGGGGTGAAGTTTTCTGGGTCTCCTAGGAGGTTTGGGGAAAATAGTGATAGGAGTGATAAGGCTGATAACATGATTACAAATCCTAAAAGGTCTTTGTATGAAAAGTATGGGTGGAAAGGAATTTTATCTGCATTTGGGTTAAGGCCGATTGGGTTGTTTGATCCCGTTTCGTGTAGAAAAAGTAAGTGGATGACTGTTATGGCTACAACGATGAATGGTAGGAGGAAGTGGAACGCGAAAAATCGTGTGAGTGTTGCGTTGTCTACTGAGAATCCCCCTCAGATTCATTGTACTAGTGTGTCGCCAATGTATGGTACTGCGGATAGTAGGTTTGTGATTACTGTGGCCCCTCAAAATGATATTTGTCCTCATGGGAGTACGTAGCCTACGAATGCTGTTATTATAACTAGTAGGAATAGGATTACTCCGATGTTTCAAGTCTCTTTGTATAGGTATGAGCCGTAGTATAGGCCCCGGGCAATGTGGATGTAGAGGCAAATGAAAAAGAATGATGCTCCGTTGGCGTGTATGTTTCGGATTAATCATCCGTAGTTTACATCTCGGCAGATGTGGACTACTGATGAAAAGGCAGTTGAGATGTCTGAGGTGTAGTGCATGGCTAGGAATAGCCCTGTTAGGATTTGTGTAATTAAGCATAGTCCTAGTAGTGACCCAAAGTTTCATCATGCTGAGATGTTGGCTGGTGTTGGTAGATCAATTAGTGCGTCGTTAATAATTTTAATTATAGGATGTGTTTTGCGTAGGCTTGCCATTAAATATGTTCTTGTAGTAAAATAATTACAGTGGTTCTTCAAGCCATTGATCTTGGTTAGAGTCCGAGCAGGAATTATGATATATTCAATGTCTTTATTACTGGTGATTTTGGTTATGGGTCTTGTTGCGGTTGCTTCAAACCCAACCCCTTACTTTGCGGCTATTGGTTTGGTAGTTACTGCTGGTGTGGGGTGTGGGGTTTTAGTTTATTGTGGAGGCTCTTTTCTGTCTTTAATTCTTTTTTTAATTTATCTTGGGGGCATGCTTGTAGTATTTGCTTATTCGGCGGCTTTAGCTGCTGAGCCCTTTCCAGAGGCTTGGGGCGGTCGTTCTGTTGCGGAGTATGTTTTGGTGTATCTGTTTGGAGTAGGTTTGGTGGCCGGGTTTTTTTGGGGTGGGTGGTATGCTGGTTATTGGGTGGTTGCTGATGGCTTAAAAGAGTTTTCTGTATTGCGTGGTGATGTAAGTGGCGTAGCTGTTGTTTATTCTTTTGGTGGGGGTATGTTGGTGACTTGTGCTTGGGTGTTGCTTTTAACATTGTTTGTTGTGTTAGAATTGACTCGCGGTTTAGATCGTGGCAGCTTACGGTCTGTTTAGTGGAGGGTGGAGTGTATCAAGGTTAGTATTACTAGGGAGATGGAGAAGATAGTTAAGTATGTTTTAATTTTTGCTCGTTGGGCGTCGTTCAAGTATGTTGTGGTTTCAGTAAATGTTCATAGTATTTTTTCTACTCATAAAACTTGTCATGCTTTGTCAAGTGTTGTACCGATTGTGTGGCCTAGGGTTAGTTTTAGTTTTGGGAAGAGTCGGTGGATTAGTGCGGGGCAATATCCTAGTATGCTAAATGAGTAAAACAGTGCGGTTATTGGTGTGTTTTTTATTTGTTCTTCGTTTAATGTGGAGATTCATTTTGCTGTGAGAAAGCCAATGACAATTACTGCGACGGCTGTTAATTTAAGGTATGTTGGTATTGTCAGTGTTGGTGTTTTTTCGGGGAGTATATTATGTCAAATTACAAACCCTATGAGGATGCTTCCTCAGGCAAGTCGTTTAATAGGCTTAAGTGTCGTTATTGCGTCTTCGGTTGGTATAATTTTGGGGTTAATTAATCCTGGTCCTAGGGTTACGTGGTATATTAGTCGGTAGCTGTAGGCTGCGGTGAATGATGCGGCGATGAGTGTGAGGGTGATGGTGAGGATGCTTAGTTTGGATGTGACTAGGGATTCAAGAATGGCGTCTTTTGAGTAGAAGCCGGCTAGGAAGGGGATTCCGGATAGTGCCATGTTACCAATTAGTAGGCATGTTGTGGTAGTTGGTATTAGCGTTATTAGGTTTCCTATTTTTCGGATGTCCTGTTCATCTTTTAGTTTGTGAATAATCATACCTGAGCACAGGAATAGTATGGCTTTAAAGAAAGCGTGGGTGCAGATATGAAAAAATGCTAGTTGGGGCTGGTTTAGTCCGATTGCTATTATTATAAGTCCTAGTTGGCTTGATGTTGAGAAAGCTACAATTTTTTTGATGTCATTTTGAGTTAGGGCGCAGGCAGCGGAGAACAATGTTGTAGCTAGACCGAGGTATAGGCAGGTTATTAGTGCTGTGTTATTGTTTTGTATTAGGGGGTGGAGGCGGACTAGTAGGAAGATTCCAGCAACAACCATGGTGCTGGAGTGAAGTAGGGCAGATACGGGTGTTGGACCTTCCATGGCTGCTGGGAGTCATGGGTGAAGTGTAAATTGGGCTGACTTTCCTATGGCTGCTAGAATAATTCCTGCTAGTGGGATTATTGAGTTGTGTATTTGTGATTCTGTTAGGATTTCTTGAATGTTTCATGTGTTTATTTGTGTGGCAAATCATGCGATGGCTATAATAAATCCGATGTCTCCCACTCGGTTATAAATGATGGCCTGGAGGGCTGATGTGTTAGCATCTGCTCGTCCGGACCACCACCCAATTAGGAGGAATGATATAATTCCTACTCCTTCTCAGCCAATGAATAGTTGGAACATATTGTTAGCTGTGACTAGAATAATTATTGCTACAAGAAATAGAAGGAGATATTTGAAGAATCGGTCTTTGTTTGGGTCTGCGTGTATATATCAGAGTGCAAATTCTAGGATTGATCAGGCGACAAATAATGCAATTGGAGTGAAAATGAGGGAGTAGTGGTCGAAGTTAAAGCCCACGAAGATGTCAAGTGTGTAAATACTTGTTCAGTATCAGCTGGTGGAGATATTTTCTATTCCCTGATTAATAAAGATTAGAAGTGCGGCAAGGCTAATGTAGAATGAGTGGCTTGTGGCGGTTTTGATATTTATGGCTAGTTGGTTTGGCTTTTTTGGTTTGGGTAGTGTTTTTAGTAGGGGGTAAATTAAAGTTGCAATTGATAGGAGTATGAGTGATGTTAATATATATGTCATAACTTCCACTTGGATTTGCACCAAGAATTTTTGGTTCCTAAGACCATTGGATACACTATTATCCTTTGGAAGTGGCGAGGAAGCCGTGGAGTTTAGCCACAGTTTATAAGTATTAGCAGAACTTATTATTTTCTTTCTTTCTCGGTAAGATAGGAGGTTTTAACTCCTATTGTTAGAGTCACGATCTAAAGTTTTGGTTAAACTAAACTTACTAATAACATCATCCTAGTAGGAGTTCTGGTTTTGCTACTAGCAGGATGATGGGGATTAGATGGAGGGCTATTAATAGGTGTTCTCGGGTGTGGTAGGGTGGTAGGTTTGTAATGTGGCTTGGTGCTTGACCTCGTTGTGTTATTAGGAATATGTATAGGGAGTAGCTTGCTGTGATTAATGTTCCTATTCCTGTGAGTGCAATGGTTCATGGGGATCAGTTAAATATTGTTGTGATGATTGTTAGTTCTCCTAGTAGGTTTGGTAGGGGTGGGAGTGCTAGGTTAGCCAGGTTGGCAATAAATCATCATGTTGCTGCAAGTGGGAAGATTATTTGTAGCCCTCGAATTAGAATTATGGTTCGGCTGTGAACTCGTTCGTATGTTGTGTTGGCTAGGCAGAATAGTATTGAGGATGTTAGTCCGTGGGCAATTATTAAAGCGATTGCCCCGGAGAATCCTCATGTGGTTTGGATTAGGATTCCTCCTGCTACTAGGCCTATGTGGCTTACAGATGAGTAGGCAATCAAAGATTTGAGGTCTGTTTGTCGTAGGCAGATTGACCCTGTTATAATGATTCCTCATAGGGCTAAAATAATAAATGGGTATGTTAGTTCTTTATTAAATGCATCTAGTACAATTATTATTCGTATTATACCATAACCTCCAAGTTTTAGTAGGATTGCTGCCAGTACTATAGATCCTGCTACTGGGGCTTCAACGTGTGCTTTTGGTAATCACAGGTGCACCCCATAAAGTGGTATTTTCACTAGGAACGCGATTAAGCAGCCGGCTCATCAAATTTTGTGGCCTCAAGAGTCTAGTGCGAGTGGTTGTGTATATTGGAGGATCAGTATAGATAGTGTTCCGGTGGTTTGTTGAAGGAGCAGTAGTGCGATTAAGAGAGGTAGAGAACCTGCGAGAGTGTAAAATAAAAAGTAAATTCCTGCATTTAGGCGTTCAGCTTGGTTTCCTCATCGGGTAATAATAATTAGGGTTGGGATTAATGTGGCTTCGAATATAATGTAGAATATAATAATTTCTGTAGCACCGAATGCTATGATTAGGAAAGTTTGAAGGGAGGCAAGTAATGAGATGTATAGGCGTTGGCGGTTAATTGGTTCTGGGTGAATGTGGTTTTGGCTAGCTAGGATTATTAGTGGAAGTAATCAGCATGTTAGTGTTAGGAATGGAATTGATAGTGGGTCTGTGGCTATGTATGTGTTTGAGGTGGTTCATCCTGTTTCTGATGTTCACTTTAATCATATTAGGCTAATTAATGCGATTAGGGAGCTGTGCATTGTTGTAGTTGTTCATAGAAGTTTTGCAGGGGTGAGTCAAATTGTGGGGAATAGTATAATTGTTGGGATTAGTACTTTTAGCATTGTAGGAGGCTAAGGTTTTGTAGGTGGTCTGTCCCATGGGTTCGGGCAGTGGCTACTAGTAGTGCAAGGCCTGTGCTTGCTTCACAGGCGGAGAAAGCCAGGAGTAATATTGGAGTGGAGGAAAAACCTGTTGATTCGAATTGTAGTGCCCATAGGGCTAGCGCAATAAATAAGGATAATATTATTCCTTCTAAACATAAGAGTGCTGAGAGCAGGTGTATGCGGTTAAATGTTAGTCCTATTAACCCTAAAGTAAATGCTGATGTGAAGCTAAAATGTACTGGTGTCATAAGGGGGCCGTGGAGTTAAACCACGATTTTCTGAGCCGAAATCAGAGGTCTTATTTTGGACTAGCCTCCTATTCTGCCCATTCTAGGCCTCCTTGGGCTCATTCGTAGATTAGTCCTAAGGTTAGTAGAATTAGGATTGTTGTGGTTCAGAAGAGTGTTTCGGTTGGATTATAAAGTTGGTCCCCTCATGGGAGGGGGAGGAGTAGGGCGATTTCTAGGTCAAATAGGAGGAATAGGATTGCCACTAGAAAAAATTGTAATGAGAATGGAAGTCGGGCGGACCCTAGTGGGTCAAATCCGCATTCGTAGGGTGATAGTTTTTCTGTATCTGGGTCTATCTGGGGAAGCCAGAATGAAATGAATGCTAGGATTGACGGTACAATTAGTGTAATTATGATAATGGTTATGATAAGGTTCATTATCTTTTCCCGGAGTTTAACCTGGATTGAGTGATTGGAAGTCACCTGTAATGAGTTTATACTAAAAAGATTATGAGCCTCATCAGTAGATAGATACGTACAGGAATAGTCAAACTACGTCAACAAAGTGTCAGTATCATGCTGCAGCTTCAAAGCCGAAATGGTGTTCTGATGTAAAGTGGTATTGGATTTGACGTAGGAGGCACACGGCTAAGAAGGTTGATCCAATAATGACGTGTAGTCCGTGGAATCCTGTAGCTACAAAAAATGTTGACCCATATACTCCATCTGCGATGGTGAATGGTGCTTCATAGTATTCTATTGCTTGAAGGGCTGTGAAGTATAGTCCTAGGAGGATTGTTAGTGCGAGAGATTGAATGGCTTGTTTTCGTTCCCCCTCTATAATGCTGTGATGGGCTCATGTTACTGTTACCCCTGATGCCAATAGGACAGCTGTGTTAAGTAGGGGGACCTCAAATGGGTCTAAAGTGATGACTCCTGTTGGTGGTCAGTACCCCCCTAGTTCAGGTGTAGGGGCTAGGCTTGAGTGATAAAAGGCTCAGAAAAAGCCTAGGAAAAAGAATACTTCAGAGGTAATAAAAAGAATTATTCCGTATCGGAGTCCTTTTTGTACGGGTGGTGTGTGGTGGCCTTGAAATGTTCCTTCTCGGATAATGTCTCGTCATCATTGAATTATGGTGAGGATTAATAAAGTAAGTCCGAGGGCGATGAGTGTTATTGAGTGAAAGTGGAATCAGATTGCTAGGCCGGATGTTATTAATAGGGCGCCGACAGCTCCTGTTAGTGGTCATGGGCTTGGGTCAACTATATGGTATGCGTGTGCTTGGTGAGCCATTAGGTGTTTTCTTGAAGGTATAGGCTTAGTAGTAAGATAAAGACATAGGCTTGAATTATAGCTACTGCAACTTCTAGAAGTGTAAGTATGATGAGAATTGTAGAGGTTAAGAATGCTACTGTTGGCAATAAAGGTACTAAGACAAGTACGGCTGTTGAGATAAGTTGAATAAGTAGGTGACCTGCGGTTAGGTTGGCTGTAAGTCGCACACCTAGGGCAAATGGTCGGATAAATAAGCTAATTGTTTCAATAATTACTAGAACTGGAATTAAAAGGGTTGGTGTTCCTTCTGGTAGAAGATGACCTAAAGAAGATGTTGGTTGATTTAGCATGCCCATAACTACTGTGGCGAGCCATAGTGGTACTGCAAATCCTATATTTATTGATAGTTGTGTTGTAGGTGTAAAGGTGTATGGGAGTAGTCCGAGTAAGTTCATTGAGATAAGATATAATATTAATGAGGTAAATAGAAGGGCTCATTTGTGTCCGCCAATGTTTAGTGGTGTTATTAGTTGATTGACAAATTGGTTAATTATTCATGTTTTAGTTGTAAAGAACCGGTTGTTGGTTAATCGTGGGAATGAGCTTGGGAAGAGTAATGGTACTATTAGTGCAATGAAGACTAATGAAATACCAATGAATTTTGGGCTTGCAAATTGATCGAAAAGGCTAATTATCATTGTCAGATTCAGTTAAGGTTCTGGTATTTTTTAACGTCTAGTAAAATAAACTCATTCGGTTGAATGTGGTCTAGAACTTTGGCTGGGGTTAGGAGAAGAAGATTGATTCATGAAAAGACTAAAATTGTGAACCATGGAAGAGGATTCAATTGGGGCATGTTCACTAAAGGTGGTCGTTAATCACCAGAGTTTGGCTTAAAAGGCCAATGCTTGTTCGATTTTAGCTTTTTAGTGAGGCGTCCTCTAGCATTAATGAAGATCATTTTTCAAAATTTTCTAGTGGTACTACTTCAACTACAATTGGTATAAAGCTGTGGTTAGCTCCGCAGATTTCAGAGCATTGTCCATAAAATATACCAGGCCGTGAAACAGTAAAGGCAGCCTGATTAAGTCGTCCCGGTACCGCGTCTATTTTAACGCCTAGTGATGGGACCGCTCAGGAGTGGAGAACATCTTCGGCAGATACTAAGATACGGATTGGGGATTCTTTGGGAATCACTATTCGGTGGTCAGTCTCTAGTAGTCGGAATCCTCCTGGGGTTAAGTCTTGGGTGGGTACTATATATGAGTCAAATCCCAGATTTTCATAGTCTGTATATTCGTAACTTCAGTATCATTGGTGTCCCATGGCTTTTACTGTTACGTGTGGGTCATTGATTTCGTCTATAAGGTATAAAATTCGGAGAGATGGAAGGGCAATTAGAATTAGAATAATAGCTGGTAGTACTGTTCATACAATTTCGATTTCTTGGGAGTCTAGAATAAACTTATTAGTTAATTTGGTTGATACTATTGCAATAATAATGTAAAGTACTAGGGTGCTAATTAAGAATACAATTATTAGGGCATGGTCGTGAAAGCCGAGAAGCTCTTCTATGAGAGGTGATGCTGCATCTTGAAATCCTAGTTGGGTGGGGTGTGCCATGATTTAGAGATATACGGGGGTTTAACCCATAATTTTACCTTGACAAGGTAATGTAATTTATTTTACTAATACCTCTAAGAAAGTGACAGAGTGGTTATGTGACTGGCTTGAAACCAGTATATGGGGGTTCAATTCCCTCCTTTCTCGTTAGTTTGGTTGGGTTATAACAAATGCTGGTTCTTCAAATGTGTGGTATGGTGGAGGGCACCCATGAAGTCATTCTACATTTGTTGAGGCCAGTTCAACAGATAGTACTTCTCGTTTAGCGGCAAAGGCTTCTCAGATAATAAACAGGAATATGATTACTGCTACTAGAGAAATTAATGACCCAATTGATGATACTGTATTTCATAGGGCGTAGGCGTCAGGGTAGTCAGAATATCGTCGTGGCATACCTGCTAATCCGAGGAAGTGTTGGGGGAAGAATGTGAGGTTTACACCAATAAATATTACTCCGAAGTGGATTTTTGTTCAAGCGTTACTTAGGGTGTAGCCTGTAAATAGGGGGAATCAGTGGACGAAGCCTGCTATAATAGCGAATACGGCACCTATTGATAGTACGTAGTGGAAGTGTGCGACGACATAATAAGTGTCATGAAGTACAATATCTAGTGAAGAGTTAGCTAAAATAATTCCTGTTAGTCCACCTACTGTAAATAGGAAAATAAACCCTAGTGCCCACAGTATTGGTGTTTCTCATTTAATAGAACCTCCGTGAAGTGTGGCTAATCAGCTAAATACTTTTACACCTGTTGGGATGGCAATAATTATTGTTGCGGATGTAAAATATGCACGGGTGTCTACGTCTATTCCAACGGTAAATATGTGGTGGGCTCATACGATGAACCCCAGAAGGCCAATGGCTATTATAGCTCAGACTATGCCCATGTATCCGAATGGCTCTTTTTTTCCCGCGTAGTAGGCTACAACGTGGGAGATAATTCCGAACCCTGGTAAAATAAGAATATAAACTTCTGGGTGACCAAAGAATCAGAATAGGTGTTGATATAGAATTGGGTCTCCTCCGCCGGCTGGGTCGAAAAATGTGGTATTAAGATTTCGGTCTGTAAGGAGCATTGTAATTCCAGCGGCTAGTACTGGTAGTGATAAAAGTAGGAGGACAGCTGTAACTAGTACTGCTCATACAAATAATGGGGTTTGGTATTGAGTGATGGCTGGGGGCTTCATGTTAATAATTGTTGTAATAAAATTAATAGCCCCTAGAATTGATGATACACCTGCCAAGTGAAGTGAAAAAATTGTTAGGTCTACTGATGCTCCTGCGTGGGCGAGGTTGCCTGCGAGTGGTGGGTATACTGTTCACCCTGTTCCAGCTCCGGCTTCAACGCCAGAAGAGGCCAATAGCAGGAGGAATGACGGGGGAAGGAGTCAGAAGCTTATGTTGTTTATTCGCGGGAATGCTATGTCTGGTGCCCCGATTATTAGTGGGACTAGTCAGTTTCCAAACCCCCCGATCATTATTGGTATAACTATAAAGAAAATCATTACGAAAGCATGGGCAGTTACAATTACATTGTAGATTTGATCATCCCCCAAAAGTGATCCCGGCTGGCTGAGTTCAGCACGAATGAGAAGACTAAGGGCGGTTCCAACTATTCCGGCTCAGGCACCAAATACGAGATAAAGGGTGCCAATGTCTTTGTGATTAGTAGAGAAGAGTCAACGCGTGATTATCACAGGTAGAGTGGCCGAGTGTTAGGCGGCGGTTTGTAGCACCGTGTACATAGGTTTAAGTCCTTTTTCTATCAGGCCTTGTGGTGTATTACATATTAGATTGCAAATCTAGGGTTGCAGATTCAAGGTCTGCCGGGGCTTTTCCCGCCTCTAGGGGCTCGGCAGGCGGGAAAAGTAGATGGATGCTCGCTGGTTTGAGCGCTTAGCTGTTAACTAAGAGTTTGTAGGATCGAGGCCTTCCCATCTAGAGGGGCCTTAGTTTAATTAAAATGTTTGACTTGCACTTAAAAGATGCGGAGTAATATCTGTAGGTCCTATTTCGGGGGCTAGAAGGCTTGCACTTCTGTCTAGAACTTTGAAGGTTCTTGGTGTTTTCTATCCTAAGCCCACAGGTGGGTAGTGTTAGGATGGTTGGGGTTAGTGGTAGAAGTCCCAGGGTGATAATAATTATTAGTGTTAGGGGTAGAAGGTTTATGGTTGTTTTGGTTCGTCATGGGGCGGTTGTGTTAGTTGTATTGGGGTTAATGGTTAGTGTTGTTGTGTAGCATAGTCGTAGGTAGAAGTATAGGCTCAGTAGGGCGGTTAGAACCATGATTGTAGCTGTAAGGGGAAGGTTTTGTTTTGCTAGTTCTTGGATGATGAGTCATTTTGGTGCGAAGCCAGTTATTGGTGGTAGTCCTCCTAGTGATAGTAGGACGAGGGGGGTGATTGCTGTTAGGGTCGGGTTTTTTGATCAGGCTGTTGAGAGTGTATTAATTTTTGTTGTGTTTAGTGTTTTTAGGGTTAGGAATGCTGCGGATGTTATGAGGATGTAGGTGACTAGGGCGATGATGGTAAGTTGTGGGGCATAGTGAATAATAATTATTATTCATCCTATGTGGGCAATTGATGAGTAGGCTAGAATTTTTCGTAGTTGAGTTTGGTTTAGGCCTCCTCACCCCCCCACTAGTGTTGATAGGATTCCTAGGAGTGTTAGGAGTGTTGGGTTGGTGTTTTGGGCTACTTGAATAATTAGGGCGAATGGGGCTAGTTTTTGTCAGGTGGATAGGATTAGTCCTGTTGATAAGTTTAATCCTTGTAGAACTTCTGGTAATCAGAAGTGCGCTGGTGCTAGTCCGATTTTTAGTGCTAGTGCAGAAATAATTATTATGTTGGTGATTGGGTTGGACACGTTATTAATATTTCATTCTCCAGTGAGTCAGGCATTTGTAGTGCTTGCAAATAGGATTATTGCTGCTGCTGTGGCTTGGATGAGGAAGTATTTTGTTGTTGCTTCTACTGCGCGTGGGTGGTGTTGTTGGGCTATTAGGGGGGTGATTGCTAGGGTGTTAATTTCTAGTCCTATTCAGGCAAGCAGTCAGTGTGAGCTGGAAAATGTTATGGTGGTGCCTAGTCCTAGGCTGTATAGTAGAATTGCTAGTACGTATGGATTCATTGATAGGGGGTGGGGTTTAACCATCATTTTCGGGGTATGGGCCCGAAAGCTTGTTTAGCTGACCCTATCTTAGAAGGTGGTGTAGAGGAAGCACTAAGAGTTTTGATCTCTTTGGCATAGGTTCGAGTCCTTTCTTTCTAAGAACTGAGGGGGATTTAACCCCTGTGGTTCACTCTATCAAAGTGGCCCCTAGGCATTCGGGCACAGTTCTATGGTTATAGTTGTGGTGGTAGGCTTGCTAGTGCGATCGGTAGGGATGTATGTCATAGGACGAAGGCTAGTGTGATTGGGAGGAAGTTTTTTCAAATTAGGTGTATGAGTCGGTCGTATCGGAATCGTGGGTAGGATGCTCGTACTCATAGGAATATTGCAGCTAGTAAGGCGGTTTTGGTTATGATGAGTATTGTTGAAAGTTCTGGGGCGTTTGGCAGGTAGGATGTTCCTAGGAATAAGACTGCTGATAGGGTGTTTATTAGTAGGATGTTGGCGTATTCAGCTAGGAAAAGTAATGCAAATGGTCCCCCTGCGTATTCTACATTGAATCCTGATACTAACTCTGACTCTCCTTCTGTTAGGTCGAATGGCGCTCGGTTGGTTTCTGCTAGGGTTGAGATGTATCATATTGCGGCTAGTGGTCAGGCTGGGATTAGTAGTCAAATCTTTTCTTGTGCTGTGCTTATGGTTTGTAAGGAATAACCCCCTGAGAAGATTATAATTGATAATACGATTAGTCCTAGGCTCACTTCATAAGAGATTGTTTGAGCTACAGCCCGTAGGGCTCCAACTAGCGCATATTTTGAGTTTGAGGCTCACCCTGATCCTAAAATTGAGTATACTGCTAGACTTGATATGGCTAAGATGAATAATATGCCTAAATTTAGGTTTGTTATTGCGTGTGGTAGTGGTATTGGTGCTCATAGTATTATGGCTAGGGTTAGTGCTAGGATTGGTGTGATTAAGAATAGTAGGGGTGATGATGATGATGGGCGGATTGGTTCTTTAATAAATAATTTAATACCGTCAGCGATTGGTTGGATTGTGCCATAGGGTCCTACTACATTGGGGCCTTTTCGGAGTTGCATGTATCCTAGTACTTTTCGTTCGATCAGGGTTAGGAAGGCTACTGCTAGTAAAACAAATACGATGTAAATTAGGGGGTTAATTAGGTGGTTTATTAGGGTGTTAAGCATTAGCTAGGGAGAGGATTTGAACCTCTGTTAAAAGGGCTTAGGTCTTTTGCAATTACCAGGCTCTGCCACCCTAGCAACTCCTTGTTTTGGGGATTGGCTTATGCTTTCCCATTGTTTAATTTATTTTGGTTCATTAAATTGGGATGGGGCACATTTGTAGGGTGGGCCCCTTTTTTCCGATCCTTTCGTACTAGGAAAAGTAGCGTCACAGATAGAAACTGACCTGGATTGCTCCGGTCTGAACTCAGATCACGTAGGACTTTGATCGTTGAACAAACGAACCCTTAATAGCGGCTGCACCATTAGGATGTCCTGATCCAACATCGAGGTCGTAAACCCTCTCGTCGATATGAGCTCTGGAAGAGGATTGCGCTGTTATCCCTTGGGTAACTTGGTTCGTTGATCGGCTTGTGGCCGGATCATTTTTGGTCAGATGTTCTTTTGCTTAGAGTTGTTTATCTTAGTTTTGGATACTATCCAGTCCACTCGGAGGTTGTTTTTTTCTCCGTGGTTGCCCCAACCGAAGGTATAGTTTCATTTTTTTTAGGTTAAAGGACTTTATAAGTTTGTTTAATATAATTGATTCTTGTACCTTAAGCTCCAAAGGGTCTTCTCGTCTTGTGTTATTACATCCGCTTCTGCACGGATAGATCAATTTCACTGACTGGAAAGGGGAGACAGTTAAGCCCTCGTCTAACCATTCATGCGGGTCACTAATTAGATGACGAGGCATTTGGCTACCTTTGCACGGTTAAAATACCGCGGCCGTTGAACTTGTAGTCACTGGGCAGGCTGGACCTCCTATACTTGATATTGCAGGAGGCGATGTTTTTGGTAAACAGGCGAGGCTTGGGTTTGCCGAGTTCCTTCCTTTTCTTTTAGTCTTTCCTTGTTGCACTCCAGTGTAGGGATAACGATTTTGGGTTGTGTGGTTTTCTTGATTGTTGTGTTATTCATATTGCCCTCTTTGTTTGGGTTCGTTAATTGTCAGTGGTTGGTCCGATCTGACTTACACTTGTGCCTGGAGAAGGTTAAGTTCTTCTTGTTACTCATTTTAGCATAATCTCTTCCATGGTTGCATGGAGCGGCCTAGTATTTTTGGGGAAGTGAGATTGTTTATTGATATAATTAACTTTTGTTTATTTGAGCTTTGACGCTTTCTGTTTAGGTGGCTGCTTTTAGGCCCACTGGGATAGTGTGTTTTTAGTACTATAATCTTTATTCTCCTGTTAAGGTTGTATCCTTTGTTTTAGGGGCTGTACCCCCTTAAACTAACTCTCGCGTTTTTCTCATATATCTTAATAGTGTGGTTTATTGATTTGGGGTGTGCGAGGCTGAACTTATATTCATTTCCTAGGCAACCAGCTATCACCAAGTTCGATAGGTCTGTCACCTCTACCCAGAGCTCTTTCCACTCTTTTGCCACAGAGATGGGTTAGCCCTAATTCTATGTAGGCTGTCTCGGGGTAGCTCACTTGGTTTCGGGGTTTCAAACTAAAGGTCTCTCTGCTTGGGTTGACTTGCTAAATCATGATGCAAAAGGTACAAGATTTAGTCTTTGGTTTTTATGGCTTGTATGGGTTGTTTCATTTCTTTTTCAACGTTTCCTTGCGGTACTTTTTCTATAGCTTTAAATAATGGCCTTTTTTGTCTCCCGTACTGAGGTGAAGAATGTTTTAGTTAATTGATTTGGGGTTAAATCTTTGTTATTTATGGTGTAAGGTTATTTTGGTGGTTAAGCTAGTTGTTTGGCTCAGAGTGATCCGATTTGCACGGATTTCTTCACGGTGTAAATGGGACGCTGTGCTATTTAGCTACACTCTGGGTTTTTCCAAGTGCACCTTCCGGTACACTTACCTTGTTACGACTTGCCTCCCCTTGTCGGTGCTTTTGTGTTAAGTAGGTTTTATACACTGTGACTGGAGAGAGTGACGGGCGGTGTGTACGTGCCTCAGGGCCGGGTTCAAAAGGACACTCTATTTCCCTTTTACTACTAAATCCTCCTTCAAGCATTATTTCATATTGCATGTTCGTAATATTCTGTTGTAGAAAATGTAGCCCATTTCTTCCCATTTCGTTCGCTACACCTTGACCTGACGTTTTGGGCAGTGCCCTTTTTGCTTACTTTTGTTCCTTTGTAGGGTAAGCTGGCGACGGTGGTATATAAGCTGGGTTGGCCAGAAATGGTGAGGTTTAACGGGGATTATCGGTTCTAGAACAGGCTCCTCTAGGGGGGTCTAAGGCACCGTCAGGTCCTTTGGATTTTAAGCTGACGCTCGTAATACCCTGGCGGACACTGTTGTGTATATATGTCTTTGTTTACGACTGAGCATAGTGGGGTATCTAATCCCAGTTTGTTTCTCAGTTTTCGTGGGGTCGGATAGTTTTGTTAAAGTAACTTTCGTGTCTGGGTTTCGGACTCCTAGAAGCGTATGACGGCCAAGGGGTCATTTAACTTTATTTTTATTTTCCTAACCACCCTTTACGCCGTGATGCTGTCAACTAGGGCTATTCGTTTAACCGCGGTTGCTGGCACGAATTTTACTGGCCCTCTTAACCTCGACTAAGTCGGGCTTTCACCCATGGCTTAATGTTTATCACTGCTGGGTTCCCTTGGGGGTGTGGCTTAGCTAGGCGTCTTGGGCTAAAGTGTTTGTTCCTGATACCTGCTCCTTGTCCTCGGGTTGGGGGTAAGGGCGTACTCACGGGGTTGCGGAGACTTGCATGTGTAATTTTGGTTAAGGCTGATAGAAAGGTTGGGACCATGCCTTTGTGCGTGCGGGGTTTATTAGGACCCATCCTAGCATTTTCAGTGCTATGCTTTGTGTTAAGCTACGCCA